TTGGAAGGTATGGCCCCTAAATTGGAAACTGAAATTGAAATTCCTATAGTGGTAGCAAGAGCAAATGGATTAGATTATGCGTTTACTCAAGGAGAAGATACTGTGCTAGCTGCTATGGCACATCGTTGCCCTGAACGAGACTTATTGATTGGAAGAAAACACGAAATCAAAGATAAAACGGCAAAAGAATTTTTATCTTTGATTTCTATTGAAACAAGTCAATCTATAAATAAAGCATTGGATAAAATTCCTTTAGTTTTATTTGGTTCTTTACCTTCAACCGTGGCTTCTCAACTCAGTTTGGAATTAAAGCGTCAATCCATTAATGTCTCAGGTTGGTTACCTGCTCAAAGATATACAGATTTACCAGCATTGGGAAATGGAGTTTACGTTTGTGGTGTTAATCCTTTTTTAAGTAGAACAGCAACGACTTTAATGCGACGTCGAAAATGTAAACTAATTGGAGCACCTTTTCCTATTGGTCCTGACGGGACACGTGCTTGGATCGAAGAAATTTGTAATGTTTTTGGTATTAAAACACACGGTTTAGAAGAGCGAGAGCAACAAATTTGGAAAAGTTTAAAAAATTATCTCAACTTAGTGCGTGGAAAATCCGTCTTTTTTATGGGAGATAATCTTTTAGAAATATCTCTAGCAAGATTTTTAATTCGATGTGGAATGATTGTATATGAAATAGGTATTCCATACATGGACAAAAGATATCAAGCAGCAGAATTAACATTTTTACAAACTACATGTAGAAAAATGTCTATACCAATGCCTCGAATTGTTGAAAAACCGGATAATTATAATCAAATACAACGTATGCGTGAATTACAACCTGATTTAGCTATAACTGGGATGGCTCATGCAAACCCTCTTGAAGCTAGAGGAATAAATACAAAATGGTCTGTTGAATTCACTTTTGCTCAAATTCATGGGTTTACAAACGCTAAAGATGTTCTTGAATTAGTTACACGTCCTTTACGACGAAATAATAATTTAGAGAATTTGGGTTGGACTAATTTAGTTAAAGAATGATAAAAGGGGAGGGTTTATTAATTAGTGAAATAAAAAAATAAACTTATTAATAAACCTCTTTTCTAAAAAATACAAACTTTATTCTATTCTAATTTCACCCTATTCAGGAAAGTTTTTTATTATGAGAACAGGCATTCCCTTATTTATTTCGACTTTATTGATTCCAATAGTTTCCTGGATGAACTTTTCAAGCACATTCATTTTATTTGGACTCTATTACGGATTTTTAACCACACTGTCTATTAGTCCTTCTCAACTTTTGTGTATAAGAGCTTTTTTATTAGAAGGAAATATTAGCGGTACAGTAGCTGTTAGTGGCTTAATAATAGGACAATTAATAACATTTTTATCAATTTATTATTCACCTATTTACGTGATTTTAATAAAACCTCATACACTAAGTTTGGTTATTTTGTCTTATATCTTTTTCTATTGGTACAGAATCAAAGATCTTTTGAATTATCAATCTTTGAGACCAATAAAATCGTTTCGGGATATTCGAATTTATCAATTATTTTTTGACAGTCTTGTTTTCCAATTATTAAATCCAATCCTTTTACCAAGTCCTGTATTAGCAAGATTATTACATCTTTTCTTTTTTCGGCACAGTCAGAATATCTTATTTGTAACAAGTACAATTTTCGGTTGGTTTTTTGGTCAGTCTATATTTATTAATTTGAGTAAACTACTTTTATTTTGTGTAGAATCTGATTCACCCATACTTTATCTTTTAGTAAAACGTATAATTCATAGAATTTTTAGTATTATTATATTGAGTTTTTCTTTATTACATTTAGGTCGAATTCCAGTACCCTTTATTACAAAAAAAATAATTGATAATTTGCAATTCAATTCATCGAAACGCGAAGATTCAATTTTTTCACGAAAATCCTGGCCTGATCTTTTTTTTGATTACCGTCGATGGAAAAGACCTTTTAGATATATAGAGAATAGTCGATTTAGTACTAGAAGTCCGATTAAACGAAGGGTTTCTCAATATTTTTTCAATTCGTGTTTAAGTGATGGAAAACCGAGATTAGCTTTTACATGTTTACCCAGTGTAGCAATTTTCGGAAAAAATTTTGAGAAATATAATTATTCAGAATTTTCATCATCTGGCAAATTTTTTGGGGAATGGTTCAATACTAAGAGACAAAAAATATATACTAAATTTCAAGACGGAATCCAGTTTTTAGATAATGGATTTACTTCAATAGAAATTCTGGAGAAAAAAAAAGGATTATCCAATTTCAAGGGGGACACTTTTACTAAATTTTATGACCCTTTATTAATGGGACAAAGCCATGAAGCGATGATAATATCAAAATCAGCTTGGTTTTTTACAGAAAAATTTGATAAATCAAGAAAAACACAAAAATTGATATTTTTTATAGGGAAAAATAATAAACTTAAATATTGGATCTCCAATCAATGGAAAAATTTAGAATACAAGAATTTTGTATTACCTTGGGAACCACTAAGTCGAGACGCTCGTCGTATTTTAAGTTTACTTATTAATAAATCAGAAAAAGTTAAGCGTGACACAAATTTTAAGCAAATCAATTTTTTTGATACGGATATAAAAAAAGACTCAAACGATAAAAATAGTCATTTACCAGTAAGTTTTATGCGTAAAAAAGTTAATCGAAAACCAAATCTTAATTGGGAACTTATTTTAAATCTTTCCACGCGTCAAAAAAATTTATATTTCAATTATTTAGAACAAGATGAATGGAATAGGTTCAAAATTTACTGGAAAAATTTATTTTTAGGTGACATAACCCAAGTGAAAAATATTTTACCTTTTTTAGCAAAAACTCTAAGAATTGATAAAAAATTTTTACTGCGAGATATGGATAAAGAAATACCTCGATGGACACCTGATTCAAAAAACGATAAATTCGATGTGATAGCAATTGGAGTTACTGATATTCGTCAAAGAAAAGTTAAAAATTTGGGATATTTAATAAAAGGAAAAGAGAAAAGGAAAAAACTTGTAAGACGTTTTTCACAACAGTCTGATTTTCGTCGGAAATTAGTGAAAGGATCGATGCGTGCTCGAAGACGAAAAACTTTAATATGGAAAATGTTTCAACTTAAAGCAAATTCTCCATTTTTTTTACGAATTATTGAAAAACCAACTTCGATTAAAACTTATTCTGATTTACAACCGAGTTATGGATCAACAAAACTAACGTTTCGTGCTAGTCCGGAGGAAAAAAGAAATAATTTCTTTAAAGAAAAAATTTCGTTATTTGAAAAAACAAAAGCAGACCGCCTTGCCATAGCAAATAGATGGGATTTCCCATTGGCTCAATGGGGAAGAAGTTGGTTACTTATAACACAATCGCATTTTAGAAAATATTTTGTACTCCCTTTATTAATAATATTAAAAAATTTTAGTCGTTTTTTATTATTTCAAAAAACTGAATGGACTGAAGATTGGTCCGAATGGAATAAAGAAATTCATATAAGATGTACTTACGATGGTACTGAAGTTTCGAAAGAGGAATTACCGGAACAATGGTTAAGAGATGGTCTTCAAATAAAGATAGTATACCCTTTTCGTTTAAAACCTTGGCACAATTTTAAATATCAGAATCTAATTTTGGGAAAAAAAAAATTTCATTATTGTTATTTAACTGCCTGGGGTTTCTTAACCGATTTGCCATTCGGTAATATTAAAAAACAACCTTCATTTTGGAAACCAATAAAAAGGGAATTGAAAAAAAAATGGAAAAAAAATTTGTTTTTCAAAATTTTCAAGCAAATAAAAGAAAAGTTTATACAACTTCATTCTAGCGGTTCAAAAACTTCTGATATTCAATTTGCTAAATCTCCAAAAGTTAATTTATATGACTTGGGTTCGGAAAAAGAATATATAAAAAATACTGAAACTAATAACTCTAATATTCAAAAATTATTAGCTGAACGCAATCATAAAATTACTTTGGAAATTCCAAAAAAGACCGTTGAATCTAAAACGTCAATTTATATAAAAAACTTAGAAGAATTACTTACAAAGAAAAATCTAAAAGAAAAAAAAGTATATTTTAACCATAATAATTATAACTTTTATAAAAAAGCGAAAATAGAAAAACCAGTTAAACAATTGATTCAAATCAAACAAAAAATGATTCGAATTTATAAAAAAAGTTTTAGATTGGTCAAAAAAAGTTTTTCTATATTAAAATTAAATATTCAAACAATAATAATAAATTCTAAAATAAATATAGAAATCATAAAAGAATTTATTGGAAGTCGTTTTAATAATTGAAATAAATCTATTCAATCGTTAATAATAAAATATCGGAAAAAATTTAAGTCAATCCCAACTAAATGATGATATTAATGTCTCAAGCATATGTACTTAGAAGGATATGGGGGATAAAAACAAACAATAAGTCTTATTTAAGTTGTTTATCAAAATCTTGGACATCCCATTTTTTTATTAAGAATAATTTCAAAGTTTTTTTGCATGAACAAGGAATAGTAGGTTATATAGAATTATTAAAATTTCAAGAAGAAAATTGGAAACGATGGTTAAAATATTTTAATCGATATAATCTGTCTCCAAATGTGTGGTATGCAATTGCGCCTGAACAGTGGCGTTTTAGAGTCAGTGAACATTGGAAAAAAGAAAAAACTCGAATTTTTAGTACCAAAGAGAATAAAAAATTTAATAATTATTGGCAAGATCAAAAAGTTTTTCTTTCTACTGTCAATTCTTCATTGAAACAAACTGAGAAACGTAACAAATTATTTAAAAATAATCTTTTAACTTATAGTTATTTTGATTTAAATAAAAACTTATTGACTAAGAAACTTCTGAAATCAAAGAAAAAAATCCTATGTAATATTATTACGGATAAAACATATAATAAAGGATATAAAACTTATTTAACCTCTGACAAAAAAAACATTTTCTTCGAATATAATCTCTTCTTATGGCTCATCCCGGAATTTTTAGAAAAAAGAGATATTGTCTATAAAAATAAAAAAATATTGTTAAATAAGTCTGCTATAATAAAAGATAAAAATAGGAAAATACTTCGAAACAAAGACTTGCTTCGGGAAACAGAATTAAATCAATCTATCCGTCAATGGCGATGGAAATCAAAAAATTTGGAAAAAAAATTTGATAAATTAGGTAATATGGCATCTCTCATGACTTTTATGCAAAACCAAAATGCCAAGGTGTCCCTTTCTGAAAAAATGAGAGAAGATTTGGATTCGTTTCGTCTTTTTTTTCGTAGAAATAATAGTTTCAATCAATTAAAAATTAATTCAGAGTATCGTTTACCTCGATTATTAGATGATCAAATTTTAATATATAAATTAATAAGCGCATCTTCAAATTTTAGGCAAAGATTCAAAAAAATATCAAATTTAGAAAATATCGATAAGTATCTCTTAACTTTTAATACTTATAAAAATAAGAACAAAAAAACTTTATTTTTATTTAATTCATTAAATCTTGAAGAAATTTTACTTCCAAAACATCGCAGAGAATTTAGAATATTGAATTCTTTACAAAGAGAGGAAAATAGAAAATCGAAGGAAAATTTTTTAAACGAATTAAGAGAACAACAAAATCAAAAAATTGGAATAAATAAAAATAAAAAAATTAAACGTTTTATTTGGTCTAGTTATCGATTTGAAGATCTAGCTTGTATAAATAGATTTTGGTTTAACACATTAAATGGAAGTCGCTTCTCTCTACTACGATTTCGTCTATATCCCACAATTTAATATTTTAGAAATTTTTTTAACTTGCAAAAAGAAGAAATTTGTAAAAACCTTATTTTTACAAATTTCTTCTTTTTTGCTTATTTTTATAATTATATAAAAAATTGAAAAAAATAAAATTATCAATTTTTTAAGGATAAAAAATCTATGTCAATAAATTCATTTATAAATCTTTCGTTCATTTTTGAAAAAACGGAAGGATCAGTGGAATCTCAAATATTTCGTTTAACTAATCGAATTATAAAACTTACGTCTCATTTCAAAAAACATAGTAAAGATTTTTCATCTCAACGAGGTCTGTGGAAAATTTTGAGTAGACGTAAACGTCTTTTAAGTTATTTATTCGAAACGAATTTCACAAGTTATCAAAATTTAACTAATCAATTAGGAATTCGTAAATTAAAAAGAAATTAATTCGCAATTCAACTAATTAAAAGGAAAATGAAATATCATCATGATACTTACTGGAAAAAAGAAACCAATGATAGTAAGTATGGGTCCTCATCATCCATCGATGCATGGTGTTTTACGGCTCATTGTTACTCTCGAAGGAGAAAATGTTTTAGACTGTGAACCTGTATTAGGTTATTTACATAGAGGAATGGAGAAGATAGCTGAAAATCGAACAATTGTCCAATATCTTCCTTACGTAACACGATGGGATTATTTAGCTACAATGTTTACAGAAGCTATTACGGTTAATGGACCAGAAAAGTTAACTAACATTCAAGTACCTAAAAGAGCAAGTTATATAAGAATTATTATGCTAGAACTAAGTCGTATAGCATCCCATTTGTTATGGCTTGGTCCTTTCATGGCTGACATCGGTGCTCAAACGCCTTTCTTTTATATTTTTAGAGAAAGAGAAATGATATATGATTTATTTGAAGCTGCTACAGGTATGCGAATGATGCATAATTTTTTTCGTATTGGAGGGGTTGCGGTAGATTTACCTTATGGATGGATAGATAAATGTTTAGATTTTTGTAACTATTTTCTACCAAAAGTTGGTGAATATGAAAAGTTGATAACAAATAATCCAATTTTTTTAAAACGAGTAGAAAGTATCGGTGTTATTGATAGGGAAGAAGCTATCAATTGGGGTTTATCAGGACCTATGTTACGAGCATCAGGAATTAAATGGGACCTTCGAAAAGTGGACCATTATGAATGTTATGATGAATTAGATTGGCAAATACAATGGCAAAAAGAAGGAGATTCGCTAGCGCGTTATTTAGTAAGAATCGGAGAAATGAAAGAATCTACAAAAATAATTCAACAAGCTTTAAAAGCGATTCCCGGGGGACCTTACGAGAATTTAGAAGCTAGACGAATGAACAAACAAAAAAATTTAGAGTGGAATTCTTTCGAATATCAATTCATTAGTAAAAAACCTTCTCCAACTTTTAAATTACCTAAACAAGAACATTATGTGAGAGTAGAAGCTCCTAAAGGAGAATTAGGTATTTTTTTAATAGGAGATGGTAGTGTTTTTCCCTGGAGACTAAAAATTCGACCACCGGGTTTTATAAATTTACAAATTCTTTCTCAATTGATTAGAGGAATGAAATTGGCAGATATTATGACAATTTTAGGTAGTATAGACATTATAATGGGAGAGGTTGATCGTTAAAATGGTCTCAAATATAAATTTAGAGAAACAAATTATCCAATTTTTTTCCACATTGGGATTTTACGAAGAATTATATCACCCTATACGAATTATAATTTCTATTCTTATTCTTATGTTAGGGGTTACTATGGGAGTACTCGTTATCGTATGGCTTGAAAGAAAGATATCTGCAGCAATTCAACAACGCATTGGACCTGAATATGCAGGTCCTTTAGGAATTATTCAAGCTTTAGCAGATGGTGCAAAACTTTTTTTAAAAGAAAATATTCTTCCATCACAAGGAGATTCCACTTTATTCAATATTGGACCTGTTTTAGTTATTTTACCAGTTTTTTTAAGTTATTTAGTTGTTCCTTTTGAATACAATATCATTTTATTTAATTTTGGTATAGGTGTTTTTTTCTGGATCGCCGTTTCTAGTATTGTTCCTTTAGGACTTCTTATGGCTGGATATGGATCGAATAATAAATATTCTTTTTTAGGTGGTTTACGAGCAGCTGCTCAATCTATTAGTTATGAAATTCCTTTAGCTTTAAGTGTTTTATCTGTGGCTCTACGTGTGATTCGTTTAGAAAACTAAATAAAAAAGTTTTATTTCAATATCTAATTAAAACTGGATAGTCATATGGGTGGAATTAGACAGTAAAATTTTTATTTTTTTACAGTAAAAAATTGAACCCCATCCTCTTTGTACAAGAGTGACAGCTTTTTACAATTAATAAAAAAATTGTAAATTTCCGGGTAAAAGATTAGCCATCTACACCTGATAGCGGCAAACCAAAAAAATTAAAAAATTTGATTTAGCAAAAGTAAGGGGATGAGACAAGATCGAAATGCATTGATAAAGTCAATATAAAAATATATCTAATTTATTACATATATATATATAATAAATAGTCAGGACTTTACATTAGTAGAGATGTTTGAGCAGTACTTCCTTTTTAAAATCTTACTTAGGCATATTTCCCTATTTACTGGACAAATGATTATCTGGAACGAAGTAATTTTTTCACAGTTCTCATATTAAAAAAGAAATAGTTAAAAATTTAACAATTTAATTAAGAAAAAATGATCTAATTATTTCTGTAAATTTGAGTTAGTGCTAGCAAAAAACTGTGAAAATGGAGATAGATTCAAAAGCCTAAACTTAAATAGCAGACAGAATCTCGTTGGTAATAATTGATTAATACAATTCTATTTTAATAACCACCGAGGAGCCGTATGAAATGAAAATTTCACGTACGGTTTTGAAATAGAGATATCAATAGTAATACTGATATCGACTAAAATTATCGAACAGTCTAAGTACAATTGATATAGTTGAAGCACAGTCTAAATATGGGTTTTGGAGTTGGAATTTGTGGCGTCAACCTATTGGTTTTATAGTTTTTTCGATTGCTTCTTTAGCAGAATGTGAAAGATTACCTTTTGATTTGCCAGAAGCAGAAGAAGAATTAGTTGCAGGTTATCAAACTGAATATTCCGGGATTAAATTTGCATTATTTTATCTTGCTTCTTATTTAAATTTATTAGTTTCTTCATTATTTGTAACAATTCTTTATTTAGGAGGCTGGTATTTTCCCAGTCTAACTCTTCCGAATGTCAACTATATTGAAGAATGGAACCCTATTATTAATGGAATTACTCAAGTTACTAATATAATAATAGGAGTAACCATTACAATAGCTAAAGCTTATTCATTTTTATTCATTTCTATAATGACAAGGTGGACCTTACCTCGAATAAGAATAGATCAATTATTAAATCTTGGTTGGAAATTTCTATTGCCAATTTCTTTAGGTAATTTACTATTGACAGCTTCTTTTCAACTTCTCTTATTATGAATTAATTCATAATCTTTAATCAAAATTCAACTTTAAATTTGATTGCTAATGAAGATATATTAGCAAATTTTATAAAATATATTAAGGATTTCACAATATGTTTTCTACGGTGAATGGGTTTAAAAATTATAGTAAACAAGTCATACAAGCTGCAAGATATATTGGTCAAGGTTTTATGGTTACATTCGATCATATTAATCGTTTACCAATTACTATTCAATACCCTTATGAAAAATTAATACCATCTGAACGATTTCGAGGTCGGATCCATTTCGAATTTGACAAATGCATTGCTTGTGAAGTATGTGTACGTGTATGTCCAATCAATTTACCTGTTGTTGATTGGGAATTACGAAAAACTATGAAAAAGAAACAATTAAAAAATTATAGCATTGATTTTGGAGTTTGTATATTTTGTGGAAATTGTGTCGAATATTGTCCCACAAATTGTTTATCAATGACTGAAGAATATGAACTTTCAACATATGATCGTCATGAATTAAATTATGATCAAATAGCGCTAGGACGTTTACCTATATCAGTAATTGAAGATTCGACAATTGAAACTCTCCCAAATTTAACAGCATTACCAAAACAAGTTATGGAAGGACATTCAAATTTGAGAAATATTACAAATTTTTCAAATTAACTTTTACTAATAATTGAAATTTATTAGATTTTGAATTAATATACGAAGTTTTAACTAAATTTTTTATTTTATTGTTGTGAGATATATGAGACTACCTCAATCATTTTCTGAAATTATTTTTTTTTCTCTCGAATTTAATATTATATTAGGGAGTTTTGGCGTTGTTTTACTTACCGATATAGTTTATTCTGCTTTTTTATTAGGATTTGTCTTTACTTGTATATCTCTCCTATATCTTTTATTAGATTCTGATTTTGTTGCTGCTGCACAACTTTTAATTTATGTAGGAGCTATAAATGTTTTAATTGTATTCGCAGTAATGTTAATAAATAAAAAACAATCTGATAATTTTTTTTTACTTTGGACTATAGGTGATGGAATTACCTCAGCTATTTGTATTAGTATATTTTTGTTATTAAATAATGTTATCTCAAGAACGTCATGGTCAAAAATTTTTTTGGTTGTAGAATGTAATAAAAATGGAAAATTTATTCCAACAGATAACATTCGGCGTATTGGGTCGGAATTATTGACAGAATTTATCATTCCATTTGAACTTATGTCAATAATTCTTTTAGTTGCCTTAATAGGTGCTATTGTATTAGCTCGGGGGGAACAAGTTATTAATCCGGTGGAAGAATTAATACAAAATAAAAAATGAGAAATTTTTTTATCGATGATTTGAATTTTGTAAAAATTACAAATATTAGATTTTCGGGGATAAAAAACAAATTTTATAAGGATCTACATGCTTGAATATATTCTTAATTTAAGTGCTTTTTTATTTTGCATTGGGATTTTTGGATTAATTACAAGTAGAAATATGGTTCGAGCACTTATGTGTCTAGAATTAGTTCTTAATGCAGTTAATATAAATCTAGTAACTTTTTCCAATTTTCTTGATAATTTACAAATAAAAGGAGAAATTTTTTCTATTTTTATAATAGCAATTGCAGCAGCTGAAGCTACTATTGGGTTAGCTATTGTTTTGGCTATTTATCGTAATAGAAAGTCAACTCGTATTGATCAATTTGATTTGTTAAAATGGTAATGATTTCGTAAAAATATCAAAGATCTTAAATATTTTAGTTGTAATTTATTTCTTTTGATAAATTTTTCAAAATATATAACAAAGTATTTTTTTGTTTAAAGGTTCGTTTGGATACTTTAGTATCCTATTTTATTTTTTATTCAATTCAAGGTTACTAATATTCCAATAGGAGTTAAAAAATCTCGATGGCACATTCAGTTAAAATTTATGATACATGCATTGGTTGTACCCAATGTGTAAGAGCTTGTCCAACAGATGTCTTGGAAATGGTACCATGGGATGGATGTAAAGCTAGTCAAATAGCTTCTGCTCCTAGAACGGAAGATTGTGTTGGTTGTAAGAGATGTGAATCTGCTTGTCCAACAGATTTTTTAAGTATAAGAGTTTATTTAGGACCTGAAACTACTCGTTCTATGGGTCTCGCATATTAATTTCGTGTATTATTAAAAATAAAAAATACTTTGCATCTTCTTTTTATAGTAAGAACCTATTTTTATTATAGGTTCTTATTATGAGGATTCTTTTTATTCATATTATGAACTCTTCTCCATGGCTAACTTTAATTATTCTTTTTCCAATATCTGCAGGTTTACTTATTCCTTTTTTTTCTGCTAAAGGAAATAAAATTATTCGATGGTATACTTTAGGAGTTTGTCTATTAGAATTTCTTTTAATAACTTATATTTTTTGCTACAAATATAAATTTAATATTAGCTCCATTCAATTAAAAGAAGATTTTAATTGGATCAATTTTATGGATTTCCGTTGGAGATTAGGAATTGATGGATTTTCTATTGGACTTATTTTGTTGACAGGGTTTATAACTACTTTGGCTACGTTGGCTGCTTGGCCTGTTACACGAAATCCACGATTATTTTATTTTTTGATGCTAGCAATGTATAGTGGACAAATAGGACTATTTGCTTCTCAAGATATTTTACTTTTTTTTTTTATGTGGGAATTAGAACTAGTTCCTGTTTATTTATTGTTAATTCTTTGGGGTGGCAAACGTCGACTATACGCAGCTACTAAATTTATTTTGTACACTGCTGGTAGTTCTATTTTCATTTTGGTAGGGGCCTTAATTATGGCGTTTTATCAATCTGACATATCAACTTTTAATTTTCAAGATTTAATTGGTAAAAATTATCCTTTGGACTTGGAAATAGTAATATATTTGAGTTTTTTATTAGCGTATTCTGTTAAATTACCAGTTCTTCCGTTTCATACTTGGTTACCAGATACTCACGGCGAAGCACATTATAGTACGTGTATGCTTCTTGCGGGAATACTTTTAAAAATGGGAGGTTATGGGCTAATCAGAATTAATATGGAATTATTACCTCGAGCCCATTTTTTATTTGCTCCGTGGTTAATCGGTGCAGGGGCAATACAAATTATTTATGCAGCTTCTGTTTCTCTAAGTCAACGAAATTTGAAAAGAAGAATTGCTTACTCTTCAGTATCTCATATGGGTTTTGTACTTATCGGAATTGGATCTCTAACAAACATAGGCCTTAATGGTGCTATCTTCCAGATGATTTCTCATGGTTTAATTGGTGCTTCACTCTTTTTTTTATCAGGTATAAGTTATGATAGAATACAGACTTTGTTTCTTGATCGAATGGGTGGAATTGCTACTTCAATGCCAAAAATATTTGCTTTCTTTACCAGTTTCTCACTGGCTTCTTCCGCATTACCTGGTACAAGTGGGTTTGTGGCAGAATTAATGATTTTTTTAAGTATAGTTGATAATCCAAATTATTCTTTTGTTTTTAGAATTATTATTATTACAATTCAAGCAATTGGAATAATTTTAACCCCTATTTATTTATTATCAATGTTGCGTCAAATGTTCTATGGGTATAAATTTTCTAATGTTTCAATCCCATATTCTAGAGATGCAGGACCACGAGAAATTTTTATTTCGTTTTGTTTATTTATTCCTGTTATATGTATTGGTATTTATCCAAATTTTGTTTTATCTCTTTGGGAATATAAAACAGAATTTTTGCTATCACAAAGTTTTTTTCTAAAGTCTTGATTTTTCCATATCTATATTTTTTTTTTATTTTGGTTCCTAATTTTAAATTTTTCATTTTAACAGATTTTTAAAATATGCATGAATCTGATGTCTAGTACTAATTCAATCCAGGTTTTTTTAATTTTAATAGTGAATATTCTATATAAAAATTTTTTATATAGAATATTCACTATTAAAATTAAATTTATTATTAATTTTTGAGTTAAAAACCTAAATTTACGATATCCAACCATAACTATGTAAACCTTTTCCCAATAAATTAACTCCTAAATAACAAATCCAAATTATAAAAAAACCAAAAGATGCTATTCTAGTTGACTGTTTTGTCCGCCAACCTTTAATTAATCGCGTATGTAAATAGACAGCAAAGATTAACCAAGTTATTAAAGCCCAAGTTTCTTTTGGATCCCAATTCCAATAAGAACCCCACGCTTCATTAGCCCACACAGCTCCAGAGAGAATACCTATAGTTAAAAGAGGAAATCCCAAACTAATAATTCGATAACTATAATTATCCAATTCATCAATTATTTGCCATTTTCGTAAATTTATAAAATATAAGGTTTTTTGTGAGTCATTACTATTTTCTATTTTTAATTTGTTACGATTTTGTGAAAAATACAAAAACGAATTTGTATGATATTTCATTGCGGAAAAATTCTTTTGTTTTGTTGCCGTAACAACCCACAGAGTTATAGCTAATAATGATCCACATAAAAGGGCAGAATAACTTAATATCATGGTAGTTACATGCATCATTAACCAATGAGATTGTAAAGCGGGGACTAAAGGAAGCGATTGTTGCATATCTTTAGGAAGACCTAAAGTAGCAAATCCGTGCGCTAACATTGCGCTAGGAGCAGTTACTATACCTAACCAACTATTTTTGTTTTTAATTTCTAAAATTGAATGAATTAGCGTTAAACTCCATGAAAGAAACATTGATGATTCATATAAATTACTTAAAGGAAAATGTTTTGAAAGAATCCATCGAAGTGAAAGAAAAATTGTTATTAATAAAAAAGCTATTATCATGCCTATTTTTCCTGAAAAATCCAGTGTTTTATTATTTATGTATAGAAATTTGACCCAATATATAAAAGTAACGGAAAAAAGTAGAAAAAAAGATGTATGAGCCAAAATTTGTTCCAAAATTGTAAATATCATAATTAAAAATTCAAAATTTTTTTAATAAATTATGTAACAAGTTTATAAATTCAAATAAGAAATTAATTTTATTATAAATCAAGAATATAAAATGAAAAAAGATATTACAAAAATTTGTTTTGTAGTAAGCAGGAAAAATAAAACAATTAATTATCACAAAAGATATATATCTTTTTTTTGTGCCGCTACTCGGATTCGAACCGAGATGCACGAGCATTGCTTCCTAAGAGCAACGTGTCTACCAATTTCACCATAGCGGCTTTATAATTAAATATTATAAAAACTTATACTAATAAACAATATCTTTGTTTTTCTTGCAATTTTTAAAATGTGATTATTAGACGGAGTATAGCACAGTTTGATAGTGTACCATCTTGGGGTGATGGAAGTCGTGGGTTCAAATCCCACTACTCCGAAAAGCTATATCTAATTAAAGATAGTTGAATAAAGAATTCAGTAAATTATGTTAATTAGACATAGAGCGACATTTCTAATTAAATATTATAAAACAAAGTATACTATTAAGTTGCAAATTTTTTAGATTTTTTCAAATATTATGAAAAAAACCTATTTTCATTTTTTAATATTAAAAATTTTTGCATTTAAAAATTTTTAGGTGTTATTCTGATTGAGTCTTATTATCTTAAAAAAGTTCTTGAAAAAATTAATAAGAAACTAAAAAACTATGAGAAAAGAACAAAAAATTTTTGAGAATTATGTACACATGATGTAGTTTTTTTTTGCAAAACAAATGGTTATTTAATATATATTACAAAAAATTAACCAAAGTCGTTATACTTATCAAACCTTATATAAAACCAAAAATTATTGTTATACCTAACAAAAAAAAGACAAAATTTACAGCTAAATATTAAAATTAGTTGCTGAATTAAGAAGTAAACAAGGTGATAGATTAACAATAAAATATAAATTTTTGTTAAGGATATTTAAAACCTAAACAAAAATTAGCAAAAATAATTAATTAGTAATTGTTATCAATTAGTTATCTAGTTAAATATTACTTAGTTTTTTTTCTAAATGATTCTATAGAAAAAATAAACATTAAGTAAAGCTAAGCTAAAAATATATAATAAAATCATTTATTAACAATGTTTTATTAGTGAAAGTTTTGAAAAATAGGATAAAGAATAATAATAAAATTATTCTTTATCCTATTTTTCTGAAAATTTCAAAAATAAACAAGGTTCTTATAAAGAAAAATGAGACTTATAACCTCTTATTTTTATTATTCTTCACTGGTTAAGGTAGGCTCAGATGAATTAACAAATTCACGATTCATTGTATAATAAAAACTTTTGGAACGATTTGTTAAAACGGATTTAGCTAAAGAGAAAGCTTTTAATGCTGTTGCATGAGCTTTATTTTTCCATAAATTTTTGCGAATTTTTGTTTTAGACTTTGAAGTACGTTTCTTTGGAACGGCCATAGTAAGAAATATATTATTCTATTAATAAATATTAAATAAGAAGAGTTTGTATCTTCCTGTTTTTTGATTGTGAAAGAAAATTTTTTGAATTAGAAATGAGTATCCTTGTTTTTCAGCTTATTTCTTCTCCATTTAAAAAAATTGAATCAACTATAAATCGAGTTGATTTTTGTCGATGTCCCAATTTTCGTCGTGTTTTTTTCTTAGTGATCATTTTATATATTGTAACTTTTTTCTCAAGGCAAGGATGAAGAATTCTACCCCTAACTATGGCATTTTTTAACCACGGATGTCCTATTTTTATATAAGAATCTTGACGAATCATTAATACACGATAAATCAAGATTTTCGTGTTTTGTTCTAATTTACTCGGTTTTAGTGAAGCAAAATGGCGTATATTATAAAATCTTCCCGGTTCTACTCGAAGTTGTTGACCTCCGGTTTCAATTACTGCATATGTGTTCATTAGGTTATAAATTTTTGAATACTTCTCTTTGTTAATTGTGAATAAAAAGATCTTATTAAGTTTTTAAGCTAGAATAAACGAATTTTTAGAATAAATGTTTTAATTTTCAATATATTGAAAACTAATTAAAATTTAAGAATATTATCTTTTAGTTTAAAAAACGAAAGATATAATATTTATTAAGAATATTATTATTATTATATCTTTAATTTTATAAATTGAAAATTTATAGTACTTTTTCTATCATTTAGAAATAATTAAAACGAAAAAAAATCTAGAATTTTTATTATATATCTTTATTACTTGATTATTAATTAGAATAGTTAATTATTAATTATACTTCGTAAAAATATGAAGTTTTTATTGAAAAAAACCAACCCGTTATGGAAATTATATCTAAAAATGTCTGGCTTGTCCCATTGTTTCCATTTATAGCTTCTCTTATATTAGGATTGGTATTATTTGTTCTTCCGAATTCGATTAAAAATATTCGTCGTACATGTTCTTTCATTAGTATTTTATTCTTAAGTATATCTATGTGCATCTCTTTTTATTTGTTTTGGCAACAAATAACGGGTAGCCCTATTTATCAATTTTTTTGGTCCTGGGTTATTAATAAAAATGTTATTCTAGAAATAGGTTATTTAATTGATCCTTTAACCTCTATTATGTTAATTCTCGTGACTACAGTAGGAGTTACGGTTATGATTTATAGTGACAGTTATATGTTTTATGATCATGGTTATATAAGATTTTTTTGTTATTTAAGTCTTTTTACTGCATCAATGTTAGGATTAGTTATTAGTCCGAATTTAATACAAATCTATATATTTTGGGAATTAGTTGGTATGTGTTCTTATTTATTAATAGGTTTTTGGTTCACAAGACCTAGTGCAGCTAATGCTTGTCAAAAAGCTTTTGTAACCAATCGTATAGGAGATTTTGGTTTATTATTAGGTATTCTAGGTTTTTATTGGATAACAGGTAGTTTCGAATTTCAAGATTTGTCTAAACGATTTTTTGAATTGTTGAATCACAACCAGATTAATCTTTTTTTTGTTAGTTCATGTGGTATTCTTCTTTTTTTAGGTCCAGTCGCAAAATCTGCGCAATTTCCACTTCATATATGGTTGCCTGATGCAATGGAAGGACCTACTCCAATTTCTGCTCTTATTCATGCTGCAACTATGGTTGCAGCAGGTGTTTTTCTTGTTGCTAGAATGTTTCCTTTGTTCGAACTTTTACCTTTTGTTATGAATTTTATTTCTTGGACAGGTGTGTTAACGGCTTTGTTGGGAGCTAGTTTCGCTATGGTGCAGAGGGATTTAAAAAAAGGTTTAGCTTATTCCACAATGTCACAATTAGGATATATGATGTTGGCTCTAGGTATAGGATCCTATAAAGCTGGT